ATAATATCAGCAAAAGAACGTTCTCCTGTGCTTCCAGACATACTGAGCTCCACATATTCTTGTACAATCAAAAGGGATCGATTCTGTAAAAGATGAGATCAGTAAATGAAATTTCACTGAAATTTTATCTTTGTGAGATCGTCAATATTGTACCAAGGGTTTCTTTAAAATATACCGAATCAGTATAGCTATCCTTCTTCTGACGCAGCAAGGCAATTTTAATCAGTATCGAAATGAAGTCCTAGATAATCTCTTTCGTCTTTTTATTTATGTTGTAGAACTGCGTATTATAAATCAAGTAAATGCGAATTCGGCGGGTTGCAATTAATAATTCATGAAAGAAATTCTCATATTTCCGCAATTTAATTAGATGTTAAATCTCAAATTTTTTTGGTTCTAGAAGAAGAGTTTTTTCTTGTTTTTTCCATTTTAAGAAATTCATTAGTCATCCATTAACAAGTACCTGTCGTAGGGAATATTCGATGAACGAAGGAGAACACCAAAAAATAATTGGAATAATCAATATTCGTGATGCACATATTTATGTATTAGATCAAAAAGGTCTTTCTTGCCACTTAACTACAAAGAAGTTTTTTTTGAATATGGAAATAAAAAAAATGTAAAATCTCCAAAAGGATACTCAGAATTAGTAATCGTAGGATCTAGTTGTACAAAAACAAAAGAAAATTTGGATTTTTTTTCGAGTGATTTGGTCATGTGATCTTTTTTTTCTTCTTATCTTATTCGGGATATTATAGGAATGAATCAAGTAATAAATTTACTAAGTTAAATTCAAATTGCAAATGACCCTCTATTTTTCTTTATAATTTATAAGACCTTTTACGATTCTTAGTATAATACTTTTTTTTTTTAGATTTTCATTTGAAAATCTAAAAAACCATACAAATTTGATACAAATATACAAGTAAATAGTAAATAGACACTAAATAAACATAAAGTAAAAGGATAAAAGAAACTATCCAAATAGAAATGATTTTCCAATTTTATTTTGGAGTGATTTCCGTAGTTATTCAACGAAAGTTTTTTTGAATGAAGTTATACAACACAGTTTTTATTACTTATTAAGTTTTAAGGTAATTATTTTATTACTTTTTAACTTAATTAATTAATTTAACAAGTTATTAATTATATTATTATTAATTATATTATTAAATATTCATTCTATTAAATAGATTTTAAATAGAATGAATATTTAATGTATCGAATAATATATTAATATATATAGAATAATAGAATTCTATTTAATTTCATTTTATTAATTATATTATTATTAATTATATTATTAAATATTCATTCTATTAAATAGATTTTAAATAGAATGAATATTTAATGTATCGAATAATATATTAATATATATAGAATAATAGAATTCTATTTAATTTCATTTTATTAATTATATTATTATTAATTATATTATTAAATATTCATTCTATTAAATAGATTTTAAATAGAATGAATATTTAATGTATCGAATAATATATTAATGTATATAGAATAATAGAATTCTATTTAATTTCATTTTATTTTATAATAAATAATTAATATAATTTCAAATAGAATTAGTTAAAATAGAAAATTTCAAATAAAATTGAATAAAATTGAATATTTTATTCAATCAAATTGAATATTTCTATTTTAAATAGAAATATTTGAATATTATTATATTAATTATATTAATAGAATTTACTAGAAATTGAATAGAATTTCTATTTAATAGAAATAGAATTTCAAATTAATATAATTTAAATAGAATATATTTAAAATTAGAATTAGATAATTCTAATAATATAGTAATATAGAATATTTATAATAATATTATTTGTTTTCTATTTTATTTCACAAGACTTGGTTAACGAATCTCTTAATTCGATTCGGAATCACGAGAGTCTAAGTAGATGTTATAGACGACAAATTTATTTCCTTTTCTATCTATACCACTACCACTTTTACTTTATTAGTTCCGTGTAAAATTGATTATGATAATCATTAATAACTGCTTGATAAAGAAAAAAAATAAAAAAATTATCAATTGAACTTATTCTTTCATTTTGTATTTTTCTTTATCCTCTTATCTTTCAAAAAATTAAAATTAGGAAAGTGCCTTTGCTTTACAAGTATATGTATAAAAAAAGTTTATTTAGCTCCTTCATGCCTACTATAACTAGTTTTTTCGGTTTTCTACTAGCGGCTTTAACTATAACCTCTGCTCTATTTATTGGTCTGAGCAAGATAAGACTTATTTGAAATTAATTGAATGAACAGTTTCTAAAAATAAAAACAAAACGATAATTTTCTGCAGTATTCCACCTATTCTCTAGTTCTTTACCGTGTTCATTTCCAATTCTTGTTTATTGAGATTTCTGGTCAATATGGATTAATATTTAAGGATAGATATTACCTCTCTTTTTCCTTTTTTCAAAAAAAAAAATTGAAATGATTGAAGTTTTGCTCTTTGGAATTGTCTTAGGGCTAATTCCTATTACTTTGGCCGGATTATTCGTAACTGCATATTTACAATATAGACGTGGTGATCAGTTAGACCTTTGATTAATATTAATTAACACCGTATTTTTTTTTGACCTCCTGCGGATTAAAGAAAGGAGGAGGTCAATTTCAGAGTGCTCTTCCATTTTTCCGTATAAATTTTGACCTAACAAACCAAAAAGAGAATCACGCTCTGTAGGATTTGAACCTACGACATTGGGTTTTGGAGACCCACGTTCTACCGAACTGAACTAAGAGCGCTTTCTTATCACAATTACAAAAAAGGAGATTGTAAGTAAAAAAGAAGTCAAAAAGAGTCTTTTTTTAATTCCACTCGATTTTGAATGCTTATACTATGATAGAATATGATATATATTTAAAATTGGGTCTTCCCATTTTCAATTTTAATTAATCTCAATTGATCCCTTGTTATTGCTCAGAGACGAAGTAATAGATAGGGATGACAGGATTTGAACCCGTGACATTTTGTACCCAAAACAAACGCGCTACCAAGCTGCGCTACATCCCTTTGTAATTGATTTACAATGTTATTGTAAAGAATACCCATTTTGTTTTCCACATACTTAATTTCATTTTTCCCATTGATATCCATTATCATTTTTTCTTTTTTATCTCATATCATATATTATTTTAGCTCATATAATAGATTATAATATATTATATAATAATAAAAATAAACTTACGCAAATTTCGTGAATGGTCGGGGAAAAAGGGGGCCATCTTTTTTTTAAGAAAAGGAAAATCTTATCTATCAAATTGTTGTACATTTTATTTTAATTTGAATTTCCGTGTACAAAACAAATGCAAGTCGCCTTGAATTACATAGAATCTGATTCTATATGTATTAGAATTATGTATTTAGAATAAAAAAAAGTCTTTATTAGAATTTTTATTAGAATAACAAAAAAAGAAGGAGGATTCAAAATGCGAGACCTAAAAACATATCTATCCGTGGCACCGGTAATAAGTACGCTATGGTTTGCGTCTTTAGCAGGCCTATTGATAGAGATCAATCGTTTTTTTCCCGATGGATTGACATTGCCTTTTTTTTCATTCTAGTTATCAACGCGTGGGGGAGGGGGTGAATAAGATTAGAGATACAATTAAATATCTGCGACTACTACTCCCCTCCTCTTTTTTTTATTGAATTTCAAAAAGGTTAGAAAAGAAAAAAAAAGTGGATTCAACTTTAGTAAAACTCGGAACGCGGGGTCCGCGCTTTCAGTAAAGTAAATTAACTTCAATTAAATTTAGAGAAGGAATGTGGAAATGTAGTTAGCGCAACAGTATTCTACAAGACGCTTAAATTAACTACTGTGATTCTCATCTAAACTTCTAATTGAGATAGAGTTTAAAATCTTTGTATTACTTATTATTATTAATATAATTAGAACTATATTGGTTGCAATGAAATCTTTCATAATTTGGATTTCGAGTTAGCAACTTCACTTCTTTTTACTTCCTTTCTTCTTCACTTCAGATCGGAAATATAGAAGAGTTGAATGAATAAAAAATCCCAAAATCTCAAGGAGGTTTATGGCTAAGGGGAAAGATGTTCGAGTAAGGATTATTTTAGAATGTACCGGTTGTGTTCGAAAGAGTGTTAATAAGAAATCAACAGGTATTTCGAGATATATTACTCAAAAGAATCGACACAATACGCCTAGTCGATTGGAATTGAGAAAATTCTGTCCCTATTGTTACAAACATACAATTCACGGGGAAATAAAGAAATAGATGGAACCGCTCGCTTGCGTGTCACCCTTTCCAAGGAAGATTTAAATGATATTAAAGAACAGATTAAATATATATTACTATGAGATAGAATAATATAGAATCTTATCTAATATATAATATCTTATGTTACTATATAGAATATATTATGCTAATATATATATTCGAAATTCGAATTATATATTAAAAATATATTAAATAAATATAGAAATATATTCTATATAAAATATTATTATTCTATTTAAATAAAAAAAAAAAGGAAAATAGAATTAAATATTAATTAATTAAATATTTCTATTTAATATAATTAATAGAAAAATAAAAAAAAAAAATATTCAATATATATTCAATATTCTAAATATAAAAAAAAAAAAAAGTCCTATTTCGTTCAATTGGATCAAAAATGATTTCGAATTAAGAAATAGGATTTTTGAAATAAGGAATAAACAAACCATGGATAAATCCAAACGACTTTTCCTTAAGTCCAAGCGATCTTTTCGTAGGCGTTTGCCCCCGATCCAATCGGGGGATCGAATTGATTATAGAAACATGAGTTTAATTAGTCGATTTATTAGTGAACAAGGAAAAATATTATCTAGACGGGTGAATAGATTGAGTTTAAAACAACAACGATTAATTACTATTGCTATAAAACAAGCTCGTATTTTATCTTTATTACCTTTTCTTAATAATGAAAAACAATTTGAAAAAAAGCGAGTTGGTCACTCTAACTACTGATCTTAGAACCAGTAGGCTTACTCCAATTGAAATTGGATCAAAATTCCAATTCGAATTCAACCATAGATTGATGTTTTGTTCAAAAAATCTGAAAATCAAAATTGGATTTTCGTGTCGTAAGAAAAAAAACGAATTGGGGGGGAAGAAACTTTTTTTTTATTGAATGTTTTTTTTAGTTTGACTACTTTACTTGATCATATTAGCATCCTATTTTATCGGTCATATTTTATCGTACCAATTTCTATTCTACCTTCCCGGAATTTTTTTTTTTTTTTTTTTCAAAAAATTCCATGGATTGCTCCCAATTTTCTTATTTTCTAATGTCATTGGAAATCGTATAAAGACAATTCCTATTTAATATAGCTATTTGTGCAAGTATTTTACGATTAAGAAGCAATTGTTTCTTGTACAGATTATTTACTAAATAACTATAACTATAGGATACCCTATTTCCGCGAATTACTGCATTTATCCGAGTGACCCACAAACGACGAAAATTTCTTTTCTGTCTATCTCTATCCCGATGGGACGAAACCAAAGCTCTTATTTTTTGTTGAATAATACTTCGAGTAAGTCTTGAATGAGCCCCGCGAAAGCTTGATACGAATAAACGAATTTTTGTTCTACGTCTCCGAGCTATATATCCTCGTCTAATTCTGGTCATTGAATACACGAAACTTTGATGAATAACTAATTTATTTCTTTTCTTTCAGTTATTCTTTTCCCCCTTTTCTATAATAACAAAACGGATTTTTCCAATGTATAAAATAAAAATTCCAACGGCTTTTGCTACTATAACCTTCCCAACCACGATTTTATCTTTTTTTTTTTTTTTGAGCCATTTCATCTCGAAATAAGAAACTGTATTGATATTAGGTCTCAAACACAAACAAAAATCGAATAAATAAAAAAAAGCAGTAAATAGAAATAGATAAATAGTGGGTTCCATCGTTTCTATGGTTACTTCTTAAACGGTGAGGTCTTCTCTATACACCGGAGCCCCCTCCTGCATTTAATCATTTAATCAATGCTATTGTTAACGTGTATAGTTCACATTCTTTTGCTCTACCTATGAATTATCCAGTACTAGGTCTTTCACAAGGAGATCTATCTATATAGTAACGGTATTTAATTATGAGGATTAGCTAATTCGTTGACCCTGTTAGTCCGCTCTTGCAAGAGTAGGAGCATAAATTTTCGGCCTTTAAACTTTTAATTTAATAAGATTTTCCCTGCTTAATGGATAATCATTTGTTACCAATGGGAAATTCTTTCTTGTTTTAAATTGAAAATTGAGGTGATTGAATTTGCACCAATGAAACCATAAATTTTATACACAATAGACGAATATGATAGATCTTTTTTTTTTAGATAATGTAAGGGGGTTCTTCTATTCTATCCTATTCATCCGTACTGACACAGATAGTGGAAAAGTTTTTCCTTTCTTTTGTCCAAGTTCATGATCTAAACAAGTCGCACATACACCCTAGTACATGTTCCTCGGCGCTGAGGACATCCCCCAAGAGCGGGGGATTTGGTAACATTTCTAATTGGCTGTCTTGTGTTTCTAATAAGTTGTTTAATAGTTGGCATCTTGAATCGTATGCATAATGGGCTGGTTTAGATCGATCGTAACCGTATGATTATGAATTTTTTCTATAATTTTTTCTATATTAATATTCTATTACTATTAATTATTAATTAAATAATAGAATATTAAATTGAAATTCCGCTAAGATAAAAATATAAAATTGCGATTTGCGTGAAATTCCTGCTATTTCTTATGCAACTGCTACAAGATCAACAATTCCATGAGCTTGGGCTTCTGTTGCTGACATAAAAACATCTCTTTCCATGTCTTCGGATACAACCCATAAGGGTTTTCCCGTTCTTTGTGCATAAATCCTTGTGAGGATTTCACGCAGTTTCAGCAGTTCTTCTGCTTCCAGGACAAATTCTGCTATTTGTGCCTCATAAAAACCAGCAATAGGTTGATGAATCATTACCCTGATGATATAATAAAAAAAAGGTTATTCTATCTCGCATAATATAATAAATAATAGAAATATAATAAATAAGAAAGTGACAGGAATAGATAAAAAAGAATAAGAAAAGACGAGAGAATTGAACAACCGTACATGCATTGTTTGTGCATTGCATACGGCTTCACACTAGAATTCACTTTTATTTTACCTTTCATCCAAAAAAAATCTAGGCTTAAATCAGTAAATGATCCAATAACCACCCTTTCCTTGGGAAGAGGTAAAAAGCAAAAATACTATGGTGGTCCCGTTGCTTTATTTTATTAGTGATTTAGCAATCCCAAAGTTTCTTTTTTTTTTTTTTTATTGATTATTGAAAAAAAAAATAATAATATAATCTTTTTTTGTACTCTTTCATAACATAAATAATGTTAAGAGCCCTCCGGTGCGAAAACAAAAACGTTTGTGACGCTGAAAGGGGTCCCTGGTAGAATAAAATCAGAAAGACCCTTAATATTTCATACTACTCTTTCGATACATAATCTAATGTTTAAAAAAACTTTGGTTATATCTATATCGAATTCGAAATGCCATGCTATTATTACTTAATATTTATATTTCATATGGCGAAGGCATAGTGTTTTTTTTTTTTTTCAAATAAAAACCCATTGGCGCCAAGCATGAGGGAATGCTAAACGTTTGGTGATTTTTCCTCCGACCAGAATAAAAGATCCCATTGAAGCAGCTAATCCCATGCATACTGTTTGTACATCTGGTCGCACAAATTGCATAGTATCATAAATAGCTACTCCGGGTATTACCCATCCGCCAGGAGAGTTTATAAACAAATACAAATCTTTGGTCTCGCTCTCTATACTGAGATATACCATAAGACCAATAAGTTGATTCGAGATCTCGCTATCAACACCTTGACCTAAAAAAAGTAATCTTTCTCGATAAAGTCGGTTGATTAGGATAAAATTCTATCCTTTAGAAACCGTACATGCACCTTTTGATGCATACGGTTCACCAAAAATCACGAAAATAAAATAAAGAATCAATGTGTAGATGCCAGCCCTCCTTTTTTTGATAGTGAGTACTTTTTAACCTTTATTTTGAATGAGGGGGCTTTTCCTCTATTTTTTAATAAAAATGAGTTTTGACGTGTTTACTTATAAAATAAAAAAAAATTCATTAAACTTAGCAAACTAACTTCTTATTGATGTATTCCTTCATCGAGATTGAATTCAAATCACGATGGCATTCTCTTGTTCCTGAATGGGCTTCTTCAATTTTTTTAGGTTTGTGCTCTACTCCGAGTAAAGATCTGCCCGATTTTTATTTGCACATATAGGGCAAATACTCTAATACCGCGTCTTTTTGTTACAACTTCTTTTTCTTTTTTTATTTATTTTACGCTTCTGTCAAATATTTGACGTACTCATTATATTATTTTATTCCATTGAATATGATTTTCAATTCGAACTTATTCAAAATTGATAAAAAATTTCTAAATAGAATAGGATACAAGTAGTAATGATAATAGATATATTATCAATTGGTTTTTCTAAACGGAGTCTGGATACTTCATTTTTTTGGTCTAAACAAGGCAACCATAAATTATTCTAATTAATAATATTAAATTGAGTACCTCAAAAGCATAGATCTATATGAACTTGATTGCACTTCACGCTCCAAATTTTTGATGATTTAATCAATCTTTCTTGGGCGAAATAGAGGATATCTCAATCGGGTGAGAGAACGGGTGAATTCCGTATGACCCAATATATCTGACAAGTCGCACTATAAGTCAATCCAAAGTGAATCGTCTTCTCCAGGATGTCGAAAAGGGACTTTTGGAACACCAATAGGCATTAAATGAAAGAAAAAAGATTAAGTACTCTATTTCACTTTGATGTGAAAACGTAACAATGAGTTTCTTGTTTTAAGAATATTGACCTTTATAATTTACTAGGATTTTAGTAAAATTTTGTAATATTTTATGCGTGGATTTCTATTTTGATTAGAATTTCTATTTAGAATTTCGAAAAAATAGAAAATATATATATAAAAATATCGAAAATATAAGGAAGCCAAAACGAATAGGGTCAAATTTTTATGAATAAGTCCTTTGAATGATGAACAAATCTCTATGTGTTTGCTCATAAAAAATGGAGTCAGCTCACCATTGCGTATTGGTACTTATCGGGTATAAAATAGATTTGCTTCTCTTTTTTTTGTTCCTACAAACAGAATTGTTATATTTTTACTAAAAATAAAGAATAGAAAAAAAATAGTAATTCTTTCTCCACTTAAAAATAAAAAGGGAGATCTATAACATATTTTTTCCAGTGCAATAAAGTTACATAGTGTTTATTTTTCGTGAATATAAGGGGTATTTCCATGGGTTTGCCTTGGTATCGTGTTCATACTGTCGTATTGAATGATCCCGGTCGTTTGCTGTCTGTTCATATAATGCATACAGCGTTGGTTGCTGGTTGGGCCGGTTCGATGGCTCTATATGAATTAGCAGTTTTTGATCCCTCTGACCCCGTTCTCGATCCGATGTGGAGACAAGGTATGTTCGTTATACCCTTCATGACTCGTTTAGGAATAACCAATTCGTGGGGTGGTTGGAATATCACAGGAGGAACTATAAGCAATCCGGGTATTTGGAGTTATGAAGGTGTGGCTGGGGCGCATATTGTGTTTTCTGGCTTGTGTTTCTTAGCAGCTATTTGGCATTGGGTGTATTGGGATCTAGAAATATTTTTTGATGAGCGTACAGGAAAACCTTCTTTGGATTTGCCCAAGATCTTTGGAATTCATTTATTTCTCTCAGGGGTAGCTTGCTTTGGGTTTGGCGCTTTTCATGTAACTGGATTGTATGGTCCTGGAATATGGGTCTCCGACCCTTATGGATTAACTGGAAAGGTACAACCAGTAAGTCCGGCATGGGGGGTGGAAGGTTTTGATCCCTTTGTCCCGGGAGGAATAGCTTCTCATCATATTGCAGCCGGTACATTGGGCATATTGGCGGGCCTATTTCATCTTAGTGTCCGTCCGCCCCAACGTTTATACAAAGGATTACGTATGGGAAATATTGAAACTGTCCTTTCCAGTAGTATCGCTGCTGTCTTTTTTGCAGCTTTTGTTGTTGCTGGAACTATGTGGTATGGTTCAGCAACTACCCCGATTGAATTATTTGGTCCCACGCGTTATCAATGGGATCAAGGATACTTCCAGCAAGAAATATATCGAAGAGTTAGTGCCGGGCTAGCCGAAAATCAAAATTTATCCGAAGCTTGGTCTAAAATTCCCGAAAAATTAACTTTTTATGATTACATTGGCAATAATCCTGCAAAAGGTGGATTGTTCAGAGCAGGTTCCATGGACAACGGGGATGGAATAGCTGTTGGATGGTTAGGACATCCTATCTTTAGAGATAAAGAAGGGCGTGAACTTTTTGTACGCCGTATGCCTACTTTTTTTGAAACATTTCCAGTTGTTTTGGTAGACGGAGATGGAATTGTTAGAGCCGATGTTCCTTTTCGAAGGGCAGAGTCGAAGTATAGTGTCGAACAAGTAGGTGTAACGGTTGAGTTCTATGGTGGTGAACTAAACGGAGTCAGTTATAGTGATCCTGCTACTGTCAAAAAATATGCTAGACGCGCTCAATTAGGCGAAATTTTTGAATTAGATCGTGCTACTTTGAAATCCGATGGTGTTTTTCGTAGCAGTCCAAGGGGTTGGTTTACTTTTGGACATGCTTCGTTCGCTCTGCTCTTTTTCTTCGGACACATTTGGCATGGTGCTCGAACTTTGTTCAGAGATGTTTTTGCTGGGATTGATCCAGATTTAGATGCTCAAGTGGAATTTGGAGCATTCCAAAAACTTGGAGATCCAACTACAAAAAGACAAGTAGTCTGATACAATATTTGATCTCTTAGTTTTCGCCTATATTTTATTTTTGGAATTTGACATAGGGTATCGTAGATATCTTAATTTGAATCGACGCCTTTCTTTGAATCTTGGTCTTTTTTTATCCGCGAGACGCTCCAAAATAAACAGGTATGAAAGCTATAATTGTAAACCACGATTGATTTTATGGAAGCATTGGTTTATACATTCCTTTTAGTGTCAACTTTAGGAATCATTTTTTTCGCTATCTTTTTTCGAGAACCGCCTAAAGTTCCAACTAAAAAGGTAAAATGATTTTTCGATATCTTAATTGAAGTAAAGAGCCTCCCAATATTGGGAGGCTCTTTTAGTCCCCGTGTTCCTCGAATGGATCTCTTAGTTGTTGAGAGGGTTGCCCAAAAGCAGTATATAAGGCATACCCAGTAAAACTTACAAGTAAACCAGATATAGAGATGGCGACTAGGGTTGCTGTTTCCATTATTATATGATTTCAAGACCATCATGTATCTATGATAAGATCATTTATTTACAACGGAATGGTATACAAAGTCAACAAATCTCAATTAATACAAATATAGGATTCAATTTATGGCTACACAAAGCGTGGAGGGTAGTTCTCGATCTGGTCCAAGACGAACTGTTGTAGGGGATTTATTGAAACCATTGAATTCGGAATATGGTAAAGTAGCTCCTGGATGGGGAACCACTCCTTTAATGGGTATCGCAATGGCTCTATTTGCGGTATTCCTATCTATTATTTTGGAGATTTATAATTCTTCCGTTTTACTAGATGGAATTTCAATGAATTAGATTTACAAGAACCAATAAGGACTAGCTTTTGAATACAAAATAAAGCATTTTTCTCTCGGATTTTTTATTCTAGTCTATTTTCTTAGTTCGATCGTGAAATTTATTTATTTCTGTATTTCTGGAATATGAGTGTGCGACTTGTTAGAATTGATCCTATATGATAGTACAGAGAGTGGGTCTGTCGTCTTGATAGAGATGATTTTTTACCTCGTCAGGTATTTATTATAGTATCTGTAGCACGGAATATATGAAATAGATTACGAAGTTTTAGAACTATGATTCATACTGAATATTCAGATCCCGTGATCGGACTCCAAAAAATTTCAAAGAGTTAGAAGGTATAAAGTGAAAGATTTTTCTTCTTTCAAACTCTTTATCTATGTTTGATCAAAGGATAAACCTTTCTTTGGATTTTTACTGATTCTATTTATTGATTGAATAAGTGATGATACAACGGTTCTTACTCAAGGAATCCTTGAGCTTAGTTTGAAGGTTTTATTAAAAAAATCATCGTGGTTCTAGTACGAATCTGAGGTTTCAATCGAATTATAGGGTCGTAACAAGAAAATTCCTATCAATAATAAAGAAAACAACAATAAGGTTACATTACAAAGAAATATATTACATAGAAATAAAAATACTAAATCAAAGAAAAAAATGGGTAAAAATAGAAGATTCAAGAGGCCCGTAAAAAGCAACACCAAGAAAGGAATGAGCCGACTTGATATTTTGATATTATAACCACAAAGAAGAATTTTCTTATTTTTCTTTTTTTGTATGGTCAACAAC